TTCATTTATGTCGTAATTGAATAACGAATTAAGAAAATCAATAAAAAGAAAAAGAAGGCGGAATGCATGAAAGCTTGCTTGGTCTTCACTGGGGAACTTGAGTACGGAGTAGATCTTTTTGTTTGGGGTTTTCTAGAATTTGAAAGCGAGAACTCCTTTCTTTAGAGTTAGTGTAACTACTTGAGCCGGATGAAAGGAAACTTTCACGTCCGATTTTGACGGGGGGAGATCTTATAGGATCCTATCCCAATTTTTCTTTTGCTAGGCCCATAACGAAAAAACCCACTTTCTTGCGATTACGAGGTTTATTCGAATATGAAATACAATCTTGGAAATACAGCATTCCTCTTTTTTTTACTACCCAAGGCTTTGATACATTTCGAAATCGAGAAATCTCTACCGGTGCGGGTGCTATTCGAGAACAACTGGCCGATCTAGATTTACGAATTATTCTAGATAATTCTTTGGTAGAATGGAAAGAATTAGGAGAAGAAGGACCCACAGGGGATGAATGGGAAGATCGAAAGGTTAGAAGAAGAAGGGATTTTTTGGTTAGACGCATGGGATTAGCTAAGCATTTTATTCTTTCCAACATAGAACCAGAATGGATGGTTTTGTGTTTATTACCAGTCCTTCCTCCTGAGTTAAGACCCATTTTTCAGATAGATGGGGGTAAATTAATGAGCTCGGATATTAATGAACTCTATAAAAGAGTTATCTGTCGGAACAATACTCTTACCGATCTATTAACAACATTTACGCCTGGCGAATTAATAATGTGTCAGGAGAAATTAGTACAAGAAGCCGTGGATACACTTCTTGATAATGGAATCCGAGGGCAACCAATGAGGGATGGTCATAATCAAGTTTACAAGTCATTTTCCGACGTAATTGAAGGAAAAGAGGGAAGATTTCGCGAGACTCTGCTTGGCAAACGGGTTGACTATTCAGGTCGTTCCGTCATTGTCGTAGGTCCTTCGCTTTCATTACATCGATGTGGATTACCCCGCGAAATCGCAATCGAGCTTTTCCAGCCATTTGTAATTCGTGGTCTAATTAGACAACATCTTGCTTCGAACATAGGAGTTGCTAAGAGTCAAATTCGGGAAAAACAACCTATTGTATGGGAAATACTTCAAGAAGTTATGCAGGGGCATCCTGTATTGCTGAATAGAGCACCCACCCTGCATAAATTAGGCATACAGGCATTCCAGCCCGTTTTAGTGGAGGGGCGTGCTATTTGTTTACACCCATTAGTTTGTAAGGGATTCAATGCAGATTTTGATGGGGATCAAATGGCTGTTCATGTACCTTTATCTTTGGAGGCTCAAGCGGAGGCCCATTTACTTATGTTTTCTCAGATGAATCTTTTGTCTCCAGCTATAGGCGATCCCATTTCCGCACCAACCCAAGATATGCTTATTGGACTCTATGTATTAACGAGCGGGAATCGTCGAGGTATTTGTGTAAATAGGTATAATCCGTGGAATCGACGGAACTGTCAAAATAAAAGAAGTGACAATAAGAACTCTAAATATACGAAAGAGCCCTTTTTTTCTAATTCGTATGATGCAATTGGAGCTTATCGCCGGAAACGAATCCGTTTAGATAGTCCTTTGTGGCTCCGGTGGCGACTAGATCAACGCATTATTTCTTCAAGTGAAACTCCTATCGAAGTCCACTATGAATCCTTAGGCACTTATTATGAGATTTATGGACACTATCTAATAGTAAGAAGTCTAAAAAAAGAAATTCTTTTTCTATACATTCGAACCACTGTTGGTCATATTTCTCTTTATCGAGAAATCGAAGAAGCCATACAGGGGTTTTCTCAGGCCCGTTCGTATGGTACCTGCCCGGGCTAAGTAAATCTGCGATACTAGTACGAATTCAGATTGATTTATTTCATATTTCAACTGGTCCCATAGTTACAGAATTGATACGCGAATCAAGATCTAGAAAAGGAAGTTTTCCAACCACTAACTCAAACCCATTGTCGAATCCTACTCAGCAGAATAGGGAGGTACTTATGGCAGAACGCGCCAATCTGGTATTTCACAATAAAGTGATAGACGGAACTGCCATGAAACGACTTATTAGTCGATTAATAGATCACTTCGGAATGGCATATACATCACACATCCTGGATCAAGTAAAGACTCTGGGTTTTCAACAAGCTACTTCTACATCCATTTCATTAGGAATTGATGATCTTTTAACAATACCCTCGAAGAGATGGCTAGTTCAAGACGCCGAACAACAAAGTTTGATTTTGGAAAAACATCATCATTATGGGAATGTACACGCGGTAGAAAAATTACGACAATCAATTGAAATATGGTACGCCACAAGTGAATATTTGCGACAAGAAATGAATCCTAATTTTAGGATGACTGACCCCTTTAATCCAGTTCATATAATGTCTTTTTCGGGAGCTAGAGGAAATGCATCTCAGGTCCATCAATTAGTAGGTATGAGAGGATTAATGTCGGACCCTCAGGGGCAAATGATTGATTTACCGATTCAAAGCAATTTACGCGAAGGGCTTTCTTTAACCGAATATATAATTTCTTGCTACGGAGCCCGTAAAGGGGTTGTGGATACTGCTGTACGAACATCAGATGCTGGATATCTCACGCGAAGACTTGTTGAAGTAGTTCAACACATCGTTGTACGTCGAACGGATTGCGGCACCTTGCGTGGTATTTCTGTGAGTCCTCAGAATGGGATGATGCCAGAAAGGATTTTGATCCAAACATTAATCGGTCGTGTATTGGCCGATAATATATATATGGGTACGCGATGTATTGCCGCTCGAAATCAAGGCATTGGGATTGGACTTGTAAATCGATTCATAACCCTTCGAGCACAACCAATAGCTATTCGAACTCCTTTTACTTGTAGGAGTTCGTCTTGGATCTGTCAATTATGTTATGGCCGGAGTCCTACTCACGGCGACCTCGTTGAATTGGGAGAGGCTGTAGGTATTATTGCAGGCCAATCGATTGGAGAACCAGGTACTCAATTAACATTAAGAACTTTTCATACCGGCGGAGTATTCACGGGGGGTACTGCAGAACATGTGCGATCTCCTTCGAATGGAAAAATCAAATTCAATGAGGGTTTGGTTCATCCGACGCGTACACGCCACGGACATCCTGCCTTTCTGTGTTCTATAGACTTGTATGTAACTATTGAGAGTGAAGATATTCGACATACTGTCAAAATTCCACCCAAAAGTTTTCTTTTAGTTCAAAACGATCAATACGTAGAATCGGAACAAGTGATTGCTGAGATTCGGGCGGGAACATTCACTTTGAATTTTAAAGAGAAGGTTCGAAAACATATTTATTCTGACTCAGACGGAGAGATGCACTGGAGCGCCGACGTGTATCATGCACCCGAATTGACATATGGGAATGTCCATCTATTACCAAAAACAAGTCATTTATGGATATTATTAGGAGAGCCGTGTAGATCGAGTCTGGTCTCACTTTCACCCCATAAGGATCAAGATCAAATAAGTGCGCATTCTCATTCTGTCAAGAGAAGATCTACTTCTAATCTCTCAAGCTCAAGACTAAATGATCCGTTGAAGAAAAACTTCTTTACTTCGGATTGTTCGGATAAAAAAGAAGATAGGATTCCTGATTATTCAGACCTTAGTCGAATTCTATGTACTGGTCTTTGTAATCTCACAGATCCGATTACTCTCTACCAGAATTCTGATTTATTCTCAAAGAGGCGAAAAAATGGATTCATCATTCCACTTCAATCGATTCAAGAACGCGAGAACGAATTAAGGCCCCCTTCGGGTATTTTGATTGAAATACCCATCAATGGAATTTTCCGTAGAAATAGTATTCTTGGATATTTCGATGATCCTCGATACAGAAGCAAGAGCTCGGGCATTACTATTACTAACTACGGAACTCTAGAAATGCATTCAATCGTCAAAAAAGAGGATTTCATTGAGTATCAAGGAGGTGAGGAATTTAAGCCAAAATACCAAATGAAAGTAGATCGGTTTTTTTTCATTCCCGAGGAAGTGTATATCTTACCCGGATCTTCTTCCATAATGGTACGGAACAATAGTATTGTTGGGGTAGATACACAAATTACTTTAAATATAAGAAGCCGAGCAGGCGGGTTAGTCCGAGTGGAGAGAAAAAAAAAACGAATTGAACTTAAAATATTTTCTGGAGATATCTATTTTCCCAGAGAGACGGATAAGATATCCCGACATAGGGGCGTTTTGATACCACCAGGAGAAAGAAAACCAAATTCTGAGGAATCTCAAAAGTGGACAAATTGGATCTATGTGCAACGGATCACACCGAGCAAGAAAAAGTCTTTTGCTTTGGTTCGTCCTGTCGTAACATATGAAATAAGGGACGGTATAAATTTAGCAGCGCTTTTCCCCTCGGATCTTTTGCAGCAATGGGATAATGTGCAACTTGGCGTTGTCAATTATATCCTTTATGGAAATGGAAAACTAATTCGAAGAATTTCTGATACAAATATTCAATTAGTTCGGACTTGTTTAGTATTGAATTGGGACCAGGACAAAAAAAATGCTTCGAGTCAAGAAGCCCGTGCTTCCTTTGTTGAAATAAGGACAAAGGGTTTGATTCGACATTTCCTAAGAATCGACTTGGTAAAACCCCCTAGTTCATATATCGGAAAAAGGAATGCTCCACCAGGCTCCGGCTTGCTCTCTGATAATGCAGCGGATTGCACAAATATCAATCCGTTTTCTTCGATTTATTCCGAGGCAAGAATTCAACAAACCCCAGATCCAAATCAAAGAACTATTCATATGTTGTTGAATCGAAATATGGGATTCGAATCGTTGATAATTTTGTCATCATCCAATTGTTTTCGAGTGGGTCGATTCAAAGATGTAAACTATGACATCGGGATAAAAGAATCAATTTCAAAAGATCCTCGAATTCCAATTAAGAATTCACTGGGGCCTTTAGGAACAACTTTTCAAATTGCGAATGTTTATACATTTTACCATTTAATAACTCATAATCAAATCTTGATAAATAACGATTTGCAACTTGACAATTTGAAAAAGACTTTTCAAGTCATTAAATACTATTTACTGGATGAAAATGAGAAAATTTATAACCCCGACCCATCCAGTACCATTCTTTTAAATTGGAATTGGTATTTTCTCGATCCTAATTATTGCCAAGAAACATCTACAATAATGAGTCTTGGGCAGTTGATTTGTGAAAATATATGTAGAACAAAAAAGGCACCGCGCCTAAAATCAGGTCAAGTTATACTTGTTCAAGTGGACTCTGTAGTAATACGATCAGCTAAGCCTTATTTGGCCACTCCGGGAGCAACTGTTCATGGCCATTATGGGCAAATCCTGCACGCAGGTGATACTTTAATTACATTTATATATGAAAAATCAAGATCTGGTGATATAACCCAAGGTCTTCCAAAAGTAGAACAGGTCTTCGAAGTTCGTTCGATTGATTCAATATCGATGAATCTAGAAGAGAGGATTGAGCGTTGGAACGAACGTATAACAAGAATTCTTGGAATGCCGTGGGCATTCTTGATTGGTGCTGAGCTAACGATAGTGCAAAGTCGTATCTCTTTGGTTAATAAGATACAAAAGGTTTATCGATCCCAGGGGGTACAGATTCATAATAGGCATATAGAAATTATTGTACGTCAAATAACATCAAGGGTCTTGGTTTCAGAAGATGGAATGTCTAATGTTTTTTCGCCCGGAGAACTAGTTGGATTGTTGCGAGCGCAACGGATGGGGCGCGCGTTGGAAGAAGCAGTTTGTTACCGAGCCACTTTATTGGGAATAACTCGAGCAGCTCTCAATACTCAAAGTTTCATATCTGAAGCGAGTTTTCAAGAAACGGCTCGGGTTTTAGCAAAAGCAGCTCTCCGCGGTCGAGTCGACTGGTTAAAAGGACTGAAAGAGAACGTTGTTTTGGGGGGTATGATACCCGTCGGGACCGGATTGAAGAGATTAGTGCCCCCGTCAAAACAACAAAAAAAGAGCCCTTTGGAAACAAAAGAAAACAATCTATTCGAGGGGGAAATGGGGGAAATGGGAGCAATTTTCTTTCACCATCGAAAGTTGTTTGATTCTTTTCTTTCAACCAATTTAGATGATACATCAGAACTTCATGGGATTTAATGATTCCTAAAAGCGGATTCATCTTTTTTTTTTACTATATATATATATCGGTATTTCGGACAGTCATTTACGTTGGTAATAAAAAATAAGGAATAGAAAAGACTAATGGCTTATTCATATATTCATATATCTACGCCAATCTACGATAGACTATGATAGACGTGAAGGTTCCATCGGAACAATTTTTTATTTCCGTTCAGCGTTCCCCGCCGCCTTTTTGGAAAAAGCGGGGGGGTGTGGGGAGAAATGACGAGAAGATATTGGAACATCAACTTGGAAGAGATGCTGGAGGCAGGGGTTCATTTTGGCCATGGTACTAAGAAATGGAATCCTAAAATGGCCCCTTATATCTCGGCAAAGCGTAAAGGTATTCATATTACAAATCTTACTAGAACGGCTCGTTTTTTAGCTGAAGCCTGTGATTTGGTTTTTTATGCCGCAAGTAAGGGAAAACAATTCTTAATTGTTGGGACCAAAAAAAGTAATAAAGCAGCTGATTTAGTAGCATGGGCTGCAACAAGGGCCCGGTGTCATTGTGTTAATAAAAAATGGCTCGGCGGTATGTTAACGAATTGGTCCACTACAGAAACGAGACTTCATAAGTTCAGGGACTTGAGAATGGAACAAAAAATGGGAAGACTCGGCCGTCTTCCTAAAAGAGATGCGTCTATGTTGAAAAGACAACTATTTCGCTTGCAAACCTACCTGGGCGGGATTAAATATATGACAGGGTTACCAGATATTGTGATCATCGTCGATCAGCATGAAGAATATACGGCTCTGCGGGAGTGTATCACTTTAGGAATTCCAACAATTTGTTTAATCGATACAAATTGCGATCCCGATCTTGCAGATCTTTCAATTCCGGCGAATGATGACGCTATATCCTCAATCCGATTCATTCTTAACAAATTAGTAGTTGCGATTTGTGAGGGTCGTTCTAGTTCTAGCTATAGAAGAAATTAATAATAAGATAAAATCAATAAGTTTTACTTCGAAAATACATTTTCGATTATTTTTTATGAATTTATAAAAATAGATAAAAAACTGGGAATACTATGGAATTTTTTAGTATTCCAAGTATAAGTGGGTATTCTAAATACCCCATCCCAGTAGATAAAGAGATGGTTGAATCAAAATAATTTTGTTTAAAGTTCGATTTTTCAGAGGGCAATATGAATGTGCTATCATGTTCCATCAACACACTAAAAGGCTTATACGAGATATCCGGTGTGGAAGTAGGTCAACATTTCTATTGGAAAATAGGAGGTTTCCAAGTCCACGGACAAGTACTTATTACCTCTTGGGTTGTAATTGCTATCTTATTAGGTTCAGCTACTATAGTTATTCGGAACCCACAAACCATTCCGACTGGGGGTCAGAATTTCTTCGAATATGTTCTTGAGTTCATTCGAGATGTGAGTAAAACTCAAATTGGAGAAGAATATGGCCCTTGGGTTCCTTTTATTGGAACCTTGTTTCTATTTATTTTTGTTTCGAATTGGTCAGGAGCTCTTTTACCTTGGAAAATCATAGAATTACCTCATGGAGAGTTAGCCGCACCTACGAATGATATAAATACTACAGTTGCTTTGGCTTTACTCACGTCAGCGGCCTATTTCTATGCAGGTCTTACCAAAAGGGGATTCAGTTATTTCGGGAAATATATTCAACCAACCCCAATCCTTTTACCCATTAACATCTTAGAAGATTTCACAAAACCCTTATCACTCAGTTTTCGACTTTTCGGGAATATCTTAGCGGATGAATTAGTCGTTGTTGTTCTTGTTTCTTTAGTCCCTTTAGTGATTCCCATCCCTGTCATGTTCCTTGGATTATTTACAAGTGGTATTCAAGCTCTTATTTTTGCAACTTTAGCCGCCGCTTATATAGGCGAATCTATGGAGGGCCATCATTGAAATAGTCTTTTTTTTTAGTTTATCGCAAAGCAATGTATGTGTGGTTCAAGATGATTGACTTAAGGAATAGAAAAAGATCAAATTAAGAACAAAAAAATCAACAAAAAATGTCGATATTCAAGAGTTCAAATAATGGGAAAAATATCTGTTAGATCTCTTTCCCAAAACTCTCCTTTCCTTTCTACTTTGATTCTACTGTAAAGTAGATTTACACAATTGACCAAAAGAATATATTACTAAATAATCAACCAAATTGCATGAACTTAGATTAAGGAAATAATGATATTTATATTTCTACGGAATAATTCGCCCGAATCCTTTTTTCTTTAGTTGTTTAGAATAAAGAAAATGGAAGGGAGAAAAAAAGTTACAAAATAAGGGGATTACTCAAAAAATCGATAAAAAAGAATCCAAAAATGACTAAGAATAAAAAAAATAGATTGATTCTGGAATCCGATCGAAACGAATGGTTTACATTAGATAAGAAAGACATGTATATGTGATAGTAGATATTGACTAGTTATATAGAAATTAAAGATTGACCTACTACTTGTGGGTTCCGATCGAAGTCTCCTTTCATACTGTTGTAGTTGTGAATTGGCTGAATAAACAGATAAAATAAAGAAATTTTTAAAATGGAAATAACAGTTCGGAACCAAGGCAGGGAAGAACGAAAGTTCTATGGATTTCCCAAAACTCTGTGGATAGAAACAAAAAAAGAGAAATCGAAGGAGTTTTGACAATTCAATAATAGAATTAGAATTACTTCAATTTGAAGTTCGTAGTTACTTCGATCAGATGAATCCTATCAATGGAATAATTAAGTCATAATTCATTGATTGATTGTATCATTAACCATTTCTTTTTGTTGGTATGAGGAACTTATCATGAATCCACTGATTTCTGCTGCTTCCGTTATTGCTGCTGGATTGGCCGTAGGGCTTGCTTCTATTGGACCTGGCGTTGGTCAAGGGACTGCTGCAGGTCAAGCTGTAGAGGGTATCGCGAGACAGCCTGAGGCAGAGGGAAAAATACGAGGTACTCTATTGCTTAGTCTAGCTTTTATGGAAGCTTTAACCATTTATGGATTGGTTGTAGCATTAGCACTTTTATTTGCAAATCCTTTTGTTTAATTTTACAAATAAAAAAATACCTATTTTATTGCCCTGGACCTGTCCTTTGCTTTTCAAATTAGATCCAAATTTCACTCATACAATTCCTTATTCGTTGATAAAATAACCTACGGGAAGGTTTGATTTGCAGATGAGGAATTAGCAGACCTACTCATTTTCATCCTTCCCGTCCGTAGTCCAGGGGAAATTCCTTTTCTCAGGTCTTGCAACAATCAACGAATAGTTCATAGTTTATAACTAGAATATTTTTAACGGATAGTTCATAGTTTATAACTAGAATATTTTTTTTTTGACTCAACTTCTAAAGAAAGAAAAGAATAAATAAAAAAAGAGGCGCAAGGTGATCAAAAAATAACTCTGATCGATTTTTTAGTCTATCTATAAGAGGAGATTCTATGAAAAATGTAACCGATTCTTTCCTTTCTTTGGGCCACTGGCCGTTTGCCGGGAGTTTCGGATTGAATACCGATATTTTAGCAACAAATCCAATAAATCTCGGTGTAGTGATTGGTGTATTGATCTTTTTTGGAAAGGGAGTGTGTGTGAGTTGTTTATTTCAAGAAGAAGCTGGATCCAACCAGCTGTACTTTTTCCATTATAACTCGGAAAGGAGGGTACATAATCTCGCGAATTACTTCTTAAGAATTCTATGTAAGAACCACAGCATTTCGTGATTCATTGGCAAATTTACTTTGATTCTCTAACAACCAAGAAGGGGGCTGTTAAGATGGTTAAAACAAACTGTTTGAAGTCTAGATGCGCGGTAG